GAAAGAATTATTATAATAATATAATTAGTGGAATTTTATTCTTCGTGAGGCCATTATGGGGTATTTCTGTTTTCGGGGGGGTTAACAGGAGTGTTAAGGATCTCAAGAGTTTGGGGGGGTAGGGGGGGTTAAAAGGGAAAAATCCCAGGGGGTGATAATAACAGGAAGTTTTCGAGTGAATAATCGCATATATGTCCTTGAAATCAGTTATGTAATTATTAAGCCAAATTCTTTCCACCATTCAAAACTATTTTTCAAATCAACAACCGTATGTTCAACCTTATTATTGTTTTTAGTTACCACTCTGAAATGTATGTGAAAGGAAAAGAAAAAAATTAAAACCCCTTACCCTCTGTGAAAGAATGCTCGGCATGTTGGGTAACGAGTCTAATGTTTGACACCATTAACTTATGCAACGTGAAATAAAAGTTAGGGGGATTATAAACTCATGGACCTGAAATAGGAACCAGATGCCAGTAATAATTCATTGAGTGAAACCCTCAAACTGGCTTGTCCCTCATTTCAATAATATTATGCATTAATGACAATGGTTGGTCGGTTCTTACTGCTAATTATATTGGCTTTAAACTGTAATGTCAAATAAATATATATGTATTAAGTACATAGATATGTATTAAGTACATAGATATGTATTAAGTACATAGATATGTATTAAGTACATAGATATGTATTAAGTACATAGATATGTATTAAGTACATAGATATGTATTAAGTACATAGATATGTATTAAGTACATAGATATGTATTAAGTACATAGATATGTATTAAGTACATAGATATGTATTAAGTACATAGATATGTATTAAGTACATAGATATGTATTAAGTACATAGATATGTAATGTAAAATATATGGCCCAGACATGTCTGTGTATTAAAATTTTGTACAAAAAACGATTAAAATAATATTATAATGTTTAATAACAATGACTTCAATGAATGAATAGAGACTATTGACATGTTGTTAGAGATATCAGGACTTAAACGCTTAGCATCTTTTTTTAACCGTTTCTTTAGATAAGCCAATCATAACTTTATTAATTCAAAGAGTAGTTTAGTTTAGAATTCTAGCTTTGGGAGTTAGTGGTGAGAGTTAAAATCTCTTCTCTTTGAGTAATAGGGGGGATTTTAACCTCCGGCATCCGGTTTACAAGACCGGCGTTCTGGGCTCTGAACTACTAGTACAGCGCCATTCAAGTACCTTATTTTCCGCTCAGCCCGCCAACGGCATAAGGATGAGAAAGAGAGAGAAGTACAGGAAAGATGCAATTTGACCAATGATAATAAAGGGATGCTCAACAGGCATACCCCCGATTCAGGTAAGAATAATTACATCTGCAATAAGGGTTCAGAATAGGAATTGGGTTAAAGGTCGAAAGGTCAGGGCTCGTTGTTTGGAGGTGTGTAAGATGGGTACGAGCATTAGGACTAGAATGGAGGCTAGAAGGGCTAAAACTCCTCCTAGTTTGTTAGGAATTGAGCGGAGGATAGCATATGCAAATAGGAAATACCATTCTGGTTTAATGTGTGGGGGTGTAACGAGAGGATTGGCTGGGGTAAAATTATCTGGGTCTCCTAATAGGTTTGGTGTGAAGAGTGCTAAGGATGTAAGTGCGATGAGTAAGGCTGCAAATCCTAACAGGTCTTTATAGGAGAAGTATGGGTGGAAGGAGATTTTGTCTGCGTCTGAGTTAAGCCCTAGGGGGTTGTTAGACCCTGTTTCGTGGAGGAATAAAAGATGGAGAAGGGTGACGGCTGCAATTACGAAGGGGAATAGGAAATGAAAGGCGAAAAACCGGGTAAGGGTGGCATTATCTACTGAGAACCCGCCTCAAATTCATTGGACGAGGGTATTTCCAATGTAGGGAATTGCAGATAAGAGGTTGGTAATAACGGTAGCCCCTCAGAATGACATTTGTCCTCAAGGAAGGACGTAGCCGACGAAGGCTGTTATTATTACAAGTAGGAGTAGGACAACGCCAATGTTTCAAGTTTCTTTGTAAAGGTAGGAACCGTAGTAGAGTCCTCGACCAATGTGGGCGTAGATGCAGATAAAGAAGAAGGAGGCTCCATTAGCATGTATGTTGCGAATAAGTCAGCCATAATTAACATCTCGGCAGATGTGTGCGACGGATGAAAAGGCTGTGGCAATGTCTGAGGTGTAGTGTATAGCCAGGAATAATCCTGTAAGAAGTTGGGTGATTAAACAGAGTCCGAGAAGTGAGCCAAAGTTTCATCAAACTGAGATATTTGAAGGTGCGGGAAGATCTACTAGTGCATCGTTTGCGATTTTTAATAGAGGGTGAGTTTTACGGAGGCTTGCCATTAGGAGGTTTTTGTAGTTGAATAACAACGATGGTTTTTCAAGTCATTAGTCCTGGTTAAAGCCCGGGCGAAAACTATGTGCTTTGTCATGATAATTTTTTTAACAGGTTTGGTCGTAGGGTTGATCGCGGTTGCTTCAAATCCTTCTCCTTATTTTGGGGCTCTAGGTTTGGTACTGGTGGCGGGGATAGGATGTGGAGTTTTAGTCCAGTATGGAAGTCCATTTTTAGCGTTAGTCCTCTTTCTAATTTATCTAGGAGGGATGTTAGTAGTATTTGCGTATTCTGCAGCTTTAGCTGCAGAACCTTTTCCTGAAACTTGGGTGGATCGATTGGTTATGGGTTATATAGTGCTGTATATATTAGTCCTGTTGACGGCTTCCAGTAAGTACTGAGCTCAATGGGCCGGCACTTTCTCTGGGTCAGCTGATGAATGAGGACCCTTTCACATTTTTCGTGCTGATAACGGGGGAGTAGCTGTGATATATTCTGAAGGGGGGTGAATGTTGGTTATTAGCGCGGGGGTTTTACTTCTTACTTTGTTTGTAGTATTAGAGTTGACTCGGGGTTTAAGCCGAGGGGCTCTTCGAGCTGTTTAGATAGATACAATTAGTATGGCTAGTATTATGGTAATAAGGAACAGAACAAGATAAGTTTTAACTATTCCTCGTTGAGCATTACTTGTTGTTGTGATTAAAGGAATGTTGAGTGTAGCTGTGGCTTTGGGGCCTGTTTTTTCTAGTCAGGTCTGGTCGATTATTTGGCTGGCAATTGTTTGACCTAAAACTAGGTTTACTTTAGGTGGGAGTCGGTGGATGATTGCAGGGAAGAAGCCTAGTATGTTAGAGAAGTGATGGGTTTGTAGGTGGGGAGTAGGTTTATATTGCTTGCTAGTTAAGGAGGCAAGTTCTAGGGCAATTAGCAATCCTGAAATTGTGACGGCAAGGGCGGCGAGTTTAAGGAGTGGGGGTATAGATATAACTGGTGTTTTTAGTGGAAGCAGGTTGGTGGTAATTAAAAGGCCGGCAACAATGCTACCTCAGGCTAGTCGTTTAATAGGATTAATGACTGCTCGGTTGTTTTCATTGATAGGTGAGAGTGCGTTGAATCGAGGATGTCCCATTGAGACAAAGAAGATAACACGTAAGCTGTAAATGGCCGTAAAAGAGGTTGCAAGGAGAGTGAGGATAAGGGCCCAGGCGTTTAGGGATGAGGTGTTTACGGCTTCGATGATAGCATCTTTGGAGAAGAATCCTGCTAGGAAAGGAGTGCCTGTAAGGGCTAAGCTCCCAATAGTTATACAGGTGGAGGTAAAAGGAGTAAGGTGGTGTATACCTCCTATTTTTCGGATGTCTTGTTCATCATTTAGGCTGTGGATGATCGATCCGGAGCATAAGAATAGTATGGCTTTGAAAAAAGCGTGGGTGCAGATGTGGAGGAAGGCTAGTTGGGGTTGGTTAAGGCCGATGGTAACCATTATTAGTCCTAGTTGGCTAGATGTTGAGAATGCAACAATTTTTTTAATGTCATTTTGGGTGAGAGCACATGTGGCTGTGAATAGGGTTGTTAGAGCGCCAAGGCATAAGCAGATGGTTAGGGCGGTTTGGTTATTTTCTAAAAGGGGGCTTATTCGTACTAGGAGGAAAATACCTGCAACAACTATAGTGCTAGAGTGTAATAGAGCGGAGACTGGTGTAGGACCTTCTATGGCGGAAGGAAGTCAAGGATGTAGGCCGAATTGGGCGGATTTGCCTGTGGCGGCTACGATTAATCCAAGCAGTGGGAAGGTAAGGTCGAAGTCTTTAGCGGTTACGAACATTTGTTGTATTTCTCAAGAATTAAGGTTAGTTGCTATTCAGGCTATGGCAAAGATTAAGCCGATGTCACCTACTCGGTTATAAATAACTGCCTGGAGGGCAGCTGTATTTGCGTCTGCTCGGCCGTATCACCACCCAATGAGTAGGAACGACATGATACCAACCCCTTCTCATCCAATGAAGAGTTGGAATAGGTTGTTTGCTGTAACTAGAATAATTATTGCAATGAGGAAAATTAGTAGGTATTTGAAGAATCGGTTTATGTAAGGGTCTGAGTGTATATATCAGGATGCAAATTCTAGAATAGATCATGTAACATATAATGCAATTGGTGTAAATATGATTGAGTAGTGGTCAAATTTGAAGCTGATGTTAATATCAAAGGTAGTAGTGTTTATTCAGCTTCATGAGGTGGTAATTGTTTCTGTACCTTCATTAAGGAAGAGAAAAAGGGGGAGAAGGCTAACTAGAAAGGCTAGTTTTACTGCTGTTTTTACTTGTAGGAGGGCTCAGTTGTCTTTCTGTGGTTGAGGGTTTAGTGTTGAAAGTACAGGATAAATTAGAAGGGCAAAAATAATGATCAAGGTTGATGTTATAATGATAGGAGAGGGGTGCATAGCTGCTACTTGGAGTTGCACCAAGAGTTTTTGGTTCCTAAGACCAACGGATGAACTATTATCCTTTAGAAGCAGCCCACGAGATAAGCCCCGGAGTTCAACCAGGGGGATGTAGTTTAGCAAGCTGCATATGTCGAGCGGACCGTCCTCGGTGGACAAGGGGATTCTAACCTCTGTTTTTAGAATCACAATCTAATGTTTTCATTGAAACTATGCCTACAGCCCGCCCACCCTCAAACCAACTCGGGTTTAAGGATAAGTAGAAGGAGGGGTAGGAGGTGAAGAGCCATTAATAAGTGTTCTCGTGAGTGGGAGGGGTCAAGAGCAATAATATGTGAAGGGAGTGGACCTCGCTGAGTTATTAAGAATATATAGAGAGAGTAGCTTGCAGTAATGAGGGTTCCGGCCCCAGTTAATGCTAGTGTTCATCAAGATCAGTTGAATAAAGAGGTAATAATTATTAATTCTCCTATAAGGTTAGGTAGTGGGGGTAGGGCAAGGTTAGCTAGACTGGCAATAAATCATCAGGTTGTCATCAGGGGTAGAATAATTTGTAGGCCGCGTGCTAGAAGTATGGTTCGGCTGTGTGTTCGTTCATAATTTGTATTGGCTAAGCAGAATAGGGCAGAGGATGTTAGTCCATGGGCGATTATAAGGATTAATGCACCTGTAAATCCTCATGGTGTTTGGATTAAAATACCTCCTACCACTAGGCCCATGTGACTTACGGAAGAGTAAGCGATTAATGATTTTAGGTCGGTTTGTCGGAGGCAAATTGAGCCTGTTATAATTACACCTCAAAGTGCGAAGATGAGGAATGGGTAGCTTAGTTCTTTAGTTAAGGGTTCAAGTATAATTAGCATACGCATTATTCCATAACCTCCCAGTTTTAAAAGGACTGCAGCTAGGACCATAGACCCTGCAACTGGGGCTTCAACATGTGCTTTTGGTAGTCAAAGGTGTACCCCATATAGTGGTATTTTAACAAGGAAGGCTAAAAGGCAGCCTGCTCATCAAAGTTTGTCGGCACCAGATGATAAGTGTAAGGGGTGGGAGAGTGGAAGTGTAAATAAAGAGAGGGTTCCGGTGCAGTTTTGTAGAAGTAATAGCGCCACAAGTAGGGGCAGGGACCCTGCAAGGGTGTAGAATAAGAAGTAAACTCCTGCATTGAGACGTTCTGTTTGGTTTCCTCAACGGGTAATAATAATTAGGGTTGGGATGAGGGTTGCTTCAAATATAACGTAGAACATAATTATTTCGGTGGCACCAAAGGCTAGAATAAGGAAAATTTGCAAGGACGTTAAGAGGGTAATGTACATTCGTTGTCGGTTAATTGGTTCTTTTGCGGTGTGGTTTTGGCTTGCTAGAATTATTAGAGGAAGTAACCAGCATGTAAGAACTAAGAGGGGTGTAGATAAGGGATCTGTGGCTATGAGCGTGTTAAGAGTTAATCAGCCTGTTTCTATTGTATTTTTTAACCAGGAAAAGCTTAATAGTGCAATTAGTATACTGTGGGCAAGGGTTGTAGGTCAAAGCCATTTTGTGGGGGTGAGTCAAGCTGTTGGAACTAGTATGAGAGTTGGGATTAGAATCTTTAGCATTGTAATAGGTTAAGGTTTTGTAGTCGGTCGGTTCCGTGAGTTCGGGCTGTTGCTACTAGTAGGGCCAGTCCTGCGCTGGCCTCGCAAGCTGAGAAGGCTAGTAAGAGTATAGGGGCTGTACAGAAGCTTGTGGAGTTTAATTGAAGGGTTCATAGGGATAGGGCAATAAAGAGGGAGAGTATTATACCTTCCAAACATAAAAGAGCGGATAGAAGGTGAGTTCGATGAAATGCTAAGCCTGTAAGGCCTAGGATAAAGGCTGATGAAAAAGCAAAGTGGGTGGGAGTCATAAGGCAGTTATGGACTTTAACCATAAGTATTTGAGCCGAAATCAAATGTTTTTCTTAGACTAACTACCTATTCGGCTCATTCAAGTCCTCCTTGGATTCATTCGTAGATTAAACCTAGTGTAAGAAGGGCCAGTACTACCGAAGCTCACAAGAATGTGAGTGTTGGGGACGTTAATTGATCTCCTCAGGGGAGTGGGAGAAGAAGAGCGATCTCTAAGTCGAACAGAAGAAACAGGATAGCGACAAGGAAGAATCGCAGGGAGAATGGCAATCGGGCTGTTCCGAGAGGGTCAAATCCACATTCGTAGGGGGATAGTTTTTCTTGATCTGGGCTTATCAGAGGCAGTCAAAAGGATAGGATGGCTAAAGCAATTGACAGAACAGCAGCAATGATGACTACGGTTGAGACTAAGTTCATTATCTTTCCTTGGATTTTAACCAAGACCATGTGATTGGAAGTCACTTATACTTTGCTTTAGTACTAGAAAGATTATGAGCCTCATCAGTAAATGGAGATATATAGGAAGAGTCATACGACGTCTACGAAGTGTCAATATCATGCGGCTGCTTCGAATCCGAAGTGGTGTTCAGATGTAAAGTGATATTGAACTTGACGTAGTAGGCAGATAGCTAAAAAGGTAGAGCCAATAATAACATGTAGTCCATGGAATCCAGTTGCTACGAAAAAGGTTGAGCCGTATACACCATCTGCAATTGTGAAGGGGGCTTCATAATATTCTATGGCTTGAAGGAATGTGAAGTAAAAGCCTAGAAGAATAGTAAGAGAAAGTGATTGGATGGCCTGTTTTCGTTCTCCCTCTATAATGCTATGGTGGGCTCAGGTAACTGTTACCCCAGAGGCAAGAAGTACGGCTGTGTTGAGGAGGGGTACTTCGAAAGGGTCAAGGGTGGTGATACCTGTGGGGGGTCAGCAGCCTCCTAATTCAGGAGTAGGGGCTAGGCTTGAGTGGTAGAAGGCTCAAAAGAAACCAAGGAAAAAGAAAACTTCTGATGTGATGAATAAGATTATCCCATATCGAAGCCCTTTTTGAACGGGGGGCGTATGGTGGCCTTGGAAGGTTCCTTCTCGTACAATGTCTCGTCATCACTGATATATTGTTAGAAGGAGCAGGATTGTTCCTAGGGTTATAAGTGTTGTAGAGTGGAAGTGGAATCAAATTGCAAGGCCTGATGTTATTAATAGAGCAGCAACTGCGCCTGTTAGAGGTCAAGGGCTTGGGTCAACTATATGATATGCGTGTGCTTGATGTGCCATTAGATGTTTTCTTGTAGGTAAAGGGTTAGTAGTAGGACAAATACATAGGCTTGAATTATTGCAACGGCAACTTCTAACAGTGTTAGAAGAACTAATACAACGGATGTAATGATAGCAACAGTTGGTATTAAGGGTAGTAGAACAAATGCGGCTGTTGAGATTAGTTGAATTAATAAGTGCCCTGCTGTTAAGTTGGCGGTAAGTCGAACTCCTAGGGCCAAGGGTCGAATAAACAAGCTGATTGTTTCGATAATAATTAATATGGGAATTAAAAGGTTTGGGGTTCCTTCTGGTAGTAGATGCCCTAAAGCATGGTTTGGTTGATTTCGTATACCAATAATTACTGTTGCCATTCATAGAGGGACTGCAAAGCCTAGGTTAAGGGATAGTTGAGCAGTGGGTGTAAAGGTATAGGGAAGGAGTCCTAGTATGTTTAGTGAAATTAAGAAGATTATTAAGGAGGCTAATATGGTAGCTCATTTGTGTCCTCCTACATTTAGTGGTAGGAGTAGCTGGTGTGTAAAGCGGTTGATAAATGTGCTTTGGAGTGTAATAAGTCGATTGTTTAATCATCGTGTTGTAGGTGTAGGATAAAGAATGGATGGAAATACTAGTGCTAGTGCGATTAAGGGGATTCCTATGTATGTTGTGCTTATAAATTGGTCGAAGAAGCTTACGCTCAGGGTCAGTTTCAAGGGGTTTTTTCTAGTTTTTGTGGCTTAAGTGATGCAGGTTCATATGGGAATGTATGAGTTATTACTTTTTTAGGAAAAAGACCTAAAAATACTACTCAGGCAAAGAGTAGTGTTCCGAATCAGGGTGTTGGAAGGAGCTGGGGCATGTCGCTAAGGGTGATCGGTAGACACCATTCTCTAGCTTAAAAGGCTAGCGCTACGTCCTGTTTAGCTTCTTAGCGAGGCGTCCTCAAGTATTAGGGATGATCAGTTTTCAAAGTGTTCTAGAGGAACTACTTCAACTACAATGGGCATAAAGCTGTGATTTGCGCCGCAGATTTCGGAGCATTGCCCGTAGAAAACCCCCGGTCGAGATGTAATGAAGGCTGTTTGATTTAGGCGGCCTGGGACTGCGTCTATTTTAATACCAAGAGCTGGGACTGCTCATGAGTGGAGTACGTCTTCGGCAGAGACTAGTACTCGGACTGGGGAGTCTAGTGGAACAACTATTCGGTGGTCGGCTTCTAGTAGACGAAATTGCCCAGGGGTAAGGTCTTGTGTGGGAATTATGTATGAGTCAAACCCTAAGTCTTCATAATCAGTATATTCATAGCTTCAGTATCATTGATGGCCCATAGCTTTAATTGTAATATGTGGGTCATTAATTTCGTCTATTAGGTAAAGGATGCGAAGAGATGGGAGTGCAATTAGGATTAGAATAACTGCTGGAAGGACTGTTCAAATAATTTCGATTTCTTGAGAATCTAAAATATACTTATTAGTAAGTTTGGTGGAAACCATAGCAACAATAATATAAAGAACTAGTGTGCTGATAAGGAAAACAATTATTAAAGCATGGTCGTGGAAATGAAGGAGTTCTTCTATGACAGGTGAAGCTGCATCTTGTAAGCCTAGTTGTGTGGGATGTGCCATTAATTAGTTAAGACACGCGGGGGTTTAACCCGCGACTTCGTCTTGACAAGGCGGTGTAATGGTCTATTTTACTAGTGTCTTATGAAGAAAGTGACAGAACGGTTACTGTGGTTGACTTGAAATCTACATACGGGGGTTCGACTCCTCCCTTTCTCGTTAGTTTGGCTGAACTTGGACAAATGCTGGCTCTTCAAATGTGTGGTATGGTGGAGGGCAGCCATGAAGTCATTCTACGTTGGTTGCAGTTAATTCTACGGCTAAGACTTCACGTTTGGCAGCAAAGGCTTCTCAGATAATAAACAGGAATATAATTACTGCTACGAGTGAGACTATAGAGCCAATAGATGAAACTGTGTTTCATAATGTATAAGCGTCCGGGTAGTCTGAGTATCGACGGGGTATTCCAGATAATCCAAGAAAATGTTGTGGGAAGAAAGTTAGGTTTACCCCTACAAACATAATGCCGAAGTGTATTTTAGTTCAGGTGCTGTGTAGGGTATATCCTGTGAAGAGAGGGAATCAGTGTACGAAGGCAGCTACGATAGCAAACACAGCTCCTATGGAAAGTACATAGTGGAAGTGTGCAACTACATAGTATGTGTCGTGTAGGACAATATCTAAGGAAGAATTAGCCAGAACAATTCCTGTTAGACCGCCTACTGTGAAAAGGAAAATAAACCCGAGGGCTCATAAGAGAGGTGTTTCTCATTTAACTGACCCTCCGTGGAGTGTTGCTAGTCAGCTAAAAACTTTTACACCAGTAGGAATTGCAATAATCATAGTGGCGGATGTGAAGTAGGCACGTGTGTCAACGTCTATTCCTACTGTAAACATATGGTGGGCTCAGACAATGAACCCTAAAAGGCCGATTGCTATTATAGCTCATACTATTCCTATGTAGCCGAATGGTTCTTTTTTCCCTGAGTAATATGCGACAATATGAGAAATTATTCCGAAGCCAGGGAGAATGAGAATGTAGACTTCTGGGTGTCCGAAGAATCAGAATAAGTGTTGGTAAAGAATTGGATCTCCTCCACCAGCCGGGTCAAAGAAGGTGGTGTTTAGGTTTCGATCAGTTAGAAGTATTGTAATACCTGCAGCGAGAACTGGAAGGGAAAGAAGCAGGAGTACCGCTGTAATTAGTACGGCTCATACAAATAGAGGTGTCTGGTATTGGGAGATGGCAGGAGGTTTCATGTTAATGATGGTTGTAATAAAGTTGATTGCCCCTAGAATTGAAGAAATACCTGCTAAATGTAGTGAAAAGATTGTTAAGTCAACGGAAGCGCCTGCATGGGCTAAATTACCAGCCAGGGGAGGGTAGACTGTTCAACCAGTTCCAGCACCTGCTTCTACCCCAGATGAAGCTAGCAGGAGTAAGAAAGATGGAGGTAGTAGTCAAAAGCTTATGTTATTTATTCGAGGGAAGGCTATGTCCGGAGCACCAATTATCAGCGGAATAAGTCAGTTTCCGAAACCTCCAATCATGATTGGTATTACTATAAAGAAAATTATTACGAAAGCATGTGCTGTAACGATAACATTATAAATTTGATCGTCGCCCAGTAAAGCACCTGGTTGGCTTAGTTCAGCTCGGATTAGTAGGCTAAGTGCTGTCCCTACTATACCGGCCCAGGCACCGAAGACTAGGTAAAGGGTGCCAATATCTTTATGGTTGGTCGAGAAAAATCAGCGTGTGATGGCCACAGGTAGGATGGCTGAATGTTTAAGCGGTGGATTGTAGCCCCATAGACAGAGGTTTAATCCCTCTTCCTACCAAGCTCCGAGGTGTGCTTACATATCAGATTGCAAATCTGAAGAAGCAGACTAGACATCTGCCGGGGCTTTCCCTCCGCCTCTTTTGTATGGCGAGGCGGAGGGAAAGTTTAGATGGATGCTCGCTGGTTTGAGCGCTTAGCTGTTAACTAAGAGTTTGTAGGATCGAAGCCTGCCCGTCTAGAAGGCTTTAGCTTAATTAAAGTGTCTGTTTTGCATACAGGAGATGTGGGTTAGTGTCCTGCAAGTCTTATCAGGGGCTGGGAGATTTTCACTCCCGCTTAGGGCTTTGAAGGCTCTTGGTCTAGTGTTATCCTAAGCCCCTTATAGGGCTAGGAGTGTCACTATTGCTGGGGTGAGTGGTAGGAGAGAGATTGTTGCTACAGTTAAAATGGCAAGTGGGAGTGTGAGTTGTAAGGAAGGAAGGCGTCAGGGGGAAGTTCCTGTAACAGTATTGGGGGATATTGTGAGTGTTATTGCGTAGGTTAGTCGTAGGTAGAAGTATAGGCTTAAGAGGGCAGTTATTGCGGCTAGTGTAGCAACGAGTGCTAGGTCTTGTTTAGTTAATTCTTGAAGGATGAGTCATTTTGGCATAAAGCCTGTTAGTGGGGGGAGGCCTCCCAGTGAGAGGAGGATAAGGGGTGTAAGGGCTGTAAGTGCGGGGGTTTTTGCCCATGAGGTGGCCAGTATATTAATGTTTGTTGATTTGTTTAGTTTAAATACAAGGAATGTTGAGGATGTTATGATTAGGTATGTAATAAGGGTTAGGAGTGTTAGTTGAGGTGAAAATTGTAGGACTAAGATTATTCAACCTAGGTGGGCTGTGGAGGAATAAGCCAGGATTTTTCGGAGTTGTGTTTGGTTTAAACCTCCCCAACCTCCCACAAGAGTTGAGGTAATGCCGAGTGCAATTAGGATGGTTGGGCTGATGGGTTGGATTTGGGTTAGTAGGGCAAAGGGGGCTAGTTTTTGTCAGGTTGAAAGGATTAAACCGGTGGTCAGGTCTAGGCCTTGTAGTACTTCAGGTAATCATGTGTGTAGGGGAGCAAGTCCAATTTTTAGGGAAAGGGCCAGGATAATTATTGTAGTTGCGAGGGGGTGGGATATTTGTTGAATATCTCATTGGCCTGTTAGTCAAGCGTTAGTGGTGCTAGCGAATAGTAGGGTTGCTGCCCCGGCAGCTTGGGTAAGGAAGTATTTGGTAGTGGCTTCAACTGCTCGAGGGTGGTGTTGTTGGGCTATGATGGGAATAATGGCTAATGTGTTGATTTCTAGGCCTATTCAGGCTAATAGTCAGTGAGAGCTTGTGAATGTGATTGTGGTTCCCAAGCCGAGGCCAAACAGTAAGGTGGCTAAGATGTACGGGTTCATTAGTAAGGGTAGGGTTTCAACCTACATGTTTGGGGTATGGGCCCAAAAGCTTGTTTTAGCTGACCTTACTTAGGAAGTAGTGTAATGGAAGCACTAAGAGTTTTGATCTCTTCAGCTAGGGTTCGAGCCCCTTCTTTCTAAGGAACTGGAGGGGCTTTAACCCTCATTATTCACTCTATCAAAGTGGCCCTTTGTTTCAGGCACGGTTCCATATCTAGATTTGGGGTGGAAGTCCTGCTAATGCAATGGGTAGTGCGAGGTGTCAGATAACTAGGGCCAGTGTAAGGGGAAGGAAGTTTTTTCAGATTAAATGTATCAGCTGGTCGTAGCGGAATCGTGGGTAGGAGGCTCGGACCCACAAGAATAGGAGGGAGAGCAGTGCAGCTTTCGTTATGAGGTTGGCGGCTGTTAGTTCTGGGATGGAAGGGATGTGGGAGGCTCCGAGGAATAGGATGGCGGATAGTGTATTTATAAGAAGGATGTTTGCATATTCTGCTAGGAAAAACAAGGCGAATGGACCTCCTGCATATTCTACGTTAAACCCCGATACTAGCTCGGATTCGCCTTCTGTTAAGTCAAAGGGTGCCCGGTTAGTTTCTGCTAGTGTGGAAATGTATCATATTGCGGTTAGAGGTCAGGCCGGAATCAGTAGTCAGATAGATTCTTGGGCGATATTAAAGGTGTGTAGTGTGAAACCCCCGGTGAAAATAATTACACCTAATAGGATAAGACCCAGGCTGACTTCATATGAAATAGTTTGTGCTACAGCTCGCAGAGCTCCAATTAGGGCATATTTTGAATTTGATGCTCAACCTGAGCCTAGAATTGAATACACTGCTAGGCTGGAAAGGGCCAGGATAAAAAGAATACCTAGGTTCAGGTCTAGAATAGGGTAGGGTATAGGGAGGGGGGCTCATAGGGTGAGGGCGAGAGTGAGGGCAAGTATAGGGGCTAGTAGGAAGAGAATTGGGGAGGCGGTTGAGGGACGCACGGGTTCTTTGGTAAATAGTTTTACTCCATCGGCGATTGGTTGTAGTAGTCCATAAGGTCCAACGATGTTAGGGCCTTTTCGGAATTGTATATACCCTAGGACTTTTCGTTCTACTAGCGTAAGGAAGGCAACAGCTAGTAGTACGGGGACAATATAAGCTAAGGGGTTAATAATATGTGTGAAGAGTGTTGAGATCATAGTTGGGGAGAGGATTTGAACCTCTGTATAAAGGGTTTAGGTCTTTTGCAATTTCCGGGCTCTGCCACACCAACTTTTGCCTTTTTCTCGGGCGTAGTTTCTACGCCCTTTTGTCTGTTTGAGTTGTTTTCATTAGTTAGGGGTGAGGCATGTCTTTGACATGGGCCTCTTCTTTTCGGTCCTTTCGTACTGGAAAAGATCGTGTCATAGATAGAAACCGACCTGGATTACTCCGGTCTGAACTCAGATCACGTAGGACTTTAATCGTTGAACAAACGAACCCTTAATAGCGGCTGCACCATTAGGATGTCCTGATCCAACATCGAGGTCGTAAACCCCCTCGTCGATATGGACTCTAAGAGGAGATTGCGCTGTTATCCCTAGGGTAACTCGGTTCATTGATCGGCATTGCCGGATCTAGTTGGTCAGAAGTTCTGTTAGTTAGAGCTGTAGCTCTCGGTTGTAAATGTTGTACATTTGGTCCATGCGGGGGTTTTTTGTTTCTCCGCGGTCGCCCCAACCAAAGACATTAGGGCAGGATTCATCTAATTTTTTTCCTTTTGGCTAGGTGGTAAATTATGATCTGCTTTAGTGTCTAAAGCTCCATAGGGTCTTCTCGTCTTATGGTTATATCCCCGCTTCTGCACGGGGAGATCAATTTCATTGACTTGAAAGAGGAGACAGTCAAGCCCTCGTTATGCCATTCATACAGGTCTCCATTTAAGAGACAAGTGATTGCGCTACCTTCGCACGGTCAAAATACCGCGGCCGTTAAACATATAGTCACAGGGCAGGCGGGACCTCTTATATTTTTGGTTTGGCAAGAGGCGATGTTTTTGGTAAACAGGCGAGGCTGAGTGTGTTTGCCGAGTTCCTTCTCTTTCTTTTAGTCTTTCCCTAAGGAAGCACGCCTGTGTGGGGGTAACGGTTAATTATTTGAGTGTTTTTCTGGTTGTTTAATCTGTGGTTCAGTTCCCTCTATTATTTGGGTTCGTTAAGGTTCGGTGGGTTGTCCGTTTCCGATTTACACATGTGCAGGGAGAGGGTCGTTGGGTCCTCTTATATACTCATTTTAGCAGGATCACTCCCATGCTTGCATGGGACGGCCCAGTAGGACTAGGGGAGTAAGAATTGATGATCTGGACTTGGGGCTTAAAGGTTAGTGTGTCTGAGCTTTAACGCTTTTTGTTTGGATGGCTGCTCTTAGGCCCACCGTAACAAACTGCCTTGAGTAGCTATGATCTTTTTCCTCCTGTAAAAGTTGTATCTTAATTCAAAGGGGCTGTACCCCCTTTGACTAACTCTCCTGGTTTCTTAAATTATCTGTAGAGATGTAGGGGGTCGGGGAATAAAGAAGCCGGGAGGCTGAACTTCTATCCAATTCTTGGGCAACCAGCTATTACTAAGTTCGGTAGGTTTATCACCTCTACTCGAAGCTCTTCCCACTCTTTTGCCACAGAGACGGGTTGGCCCTATTAATTAGGCTGTCTTGGAGTAGCTCACTTAGTTTCGGGTTATCAAACTAAAGTGCATTTTGCTTGGGTTAACACTGGCTAAATCATGATGCAAAAGGTACGAGATATTATCTCTGCTTTTTTAGGCTTCACTTGTTTGTTTCATTTGTTTTTCAGCATTCCCTTGCGGTACTTTCTCTATCGCGCCGTGTTCCTTTTCTGTCGCCCATACTAAGGGGTTAAAATGATTTGTTTATTCGGGTGTAAGTGTCTAGGGGTTTAGTTATTGTATCTTGTTGTTTTTAGCTAGGGTCGGGCTAGCGGGTCAGTATCAGGGCAACCCGATTTTAACGAGTGCTAACTCAGTGTAAAAGAGTCGTTCTAGGCATTAAACTATACCCCGATTTTTTCCAAGTACACCTTCCGGTACACTTACCATGTTACGACTTGCCTCCCCTTTGCTGTTAAAGGGTTTTGAGTTATGTGATGAGATATGCTTGGGGAGAGTGACGGGCGGTGTGTGCGCGCTTCAGGGCCAGTTTCAGCAGAACGCTCTATTTTCTGCTTACTGCTAAATCCTCCTTCTAGATACACGTTTCAGTGGTATTTTTCGTAATTCACTGTGCCAGTGAATGTAGCCCATTTCTTCCCTTTCCATACGCTACACCTCGACCTGACGTATTGGGCTGTACCAATTGTGCTTACTGGGGGGGCCTTCATAGGGTAAGCTGACGACGGCGGTATATAGGCGGGGAGAACAAGAAAAGGTGAGGTTGAACGGGGGTTATCGGTTTTAGAACAGGCTCCTCTAGGTGGGTCTAAAGCACCGCCAAGTCCTTTGGGTTTTAAGCTGTTGCTCGTAGTACCCGGGCGGATAGTAGGTGTAAAGAACTATCAATGTTTAGGGCAAAGCATAATGGGGTATCTAATCCCAGTTTGTGCCTTGGCTTTCGTGGGTTCAGGTAATATAAAGCCACTTTCGTAGTTGTTTTTCTTACTTTCGGGAGCGTATGACAGCTTTGTAAGTGTTCAGCTTTAGTAGTAGGATATCCTTAACCACTCTTTACGCCGGTGTCTGTCAACTTGGGCCTCTCGTATAACCGCGGTAGCTGGCACGAGTTTTACCGGCCCTTTTAACCATAACTAAGTCAAGTTTACACTTATTGGCTTAATGTTTATCACTGCTGGATTCCCTTGGGGGTGTGGCTAAGCAAGGTGTCTTGGGCTATAATAGATATGTGCCTGATACCGGCTCCTTGTTCCCAGGTAGGGGACTGTGGGGCATTCTCACAGGGGTGCGGATACTTGCATGTGTAAATTTGGTTAAAGCTGACAGAAAAGCCAGGACCAAGCCTTTGTGCTTTCGAGGCTTTGCTAGAGCCCATCTTAACATCTTCAGTGTTATGCTTTAATTTAAGCTACGATAGC